TAATTCTGAATCTAGTTCTTGGAAGAAAATAGGTTTCTTGATCTTAAAAAAGAACTTAATTGTTTGACTCCTTATTGTCTAATTCCTCGTTGTTTGACTCCTTATTGTCTAATTCCTCGTTGTTTGACTCCTTGTTTTTTGACTTCTTGTTGCTGAGTCTATGAATTATCCGTCCTTTCGTTGAATCATAATCACTTATCTCAATTTGGACCCTATCTCCCGGCAGAATCTGTATCAAATTAAGTCGTATCCTTCCCGAAATATAACCGAGAACAAAAGCGTCGTTTTCCAGGCGTACTCGGAACATACCATTCGAAAGTGCTTCGGTAACCAAACCCTCGTGAATCTTTTTTTTTTCTGTCATTCGAAAGAAACCCTCCTTAAAGTTAAAGTATTACCTAATAGATTTGGGAAGATATTAGAGAGTCCGCCCCCCCCTTTTTTTTCACAAAAAGTCAGTTTCAGATCCAATTCGCATATTACAATCAGAAGGATTACCATATATAACATAAAATTTCTCCTCCCATTTTTTCTCGTCGAGCCTCTCGGTCTGTCATTATGCCTCGAGAGGTAGAAAGGATTACAATCCCCATTCCGCCTAAAACTCTAGGAATTCCTTGATAGTGAGAATAGATTCGTAGACCAGGTCGACTGACCCGTTTCAAATTTAAAATTTTTCTAGAGGGTCCCTTCCTATTCCTTCTATGTCGCAGAGTTAAAACCAAAAAAGATTTCTCTCTTTCCTGATGTTTTCTCACGTTTTCGATAAACCCTTCGCGTCGGAGTATTTTCACAATGCTTTCGATGATGTTAGTACATGCTATTCGAACCGTTCCCTTTCGATTCATGTCAGCATTTCGTATAGAGGTTAGTATATCTGCAATAGTGTCCTTACCCATGATGAACTAAATTTAGCGGTGCCTCCTAATTTTGATATAATCAACATGTTTTTTTTTTTTTGAATTAATTATTTGAAATTCAAAATGAAAAAAGGTATATACGTGATAGACAATCTATTAATTAATTAATTAAATTAATTAATCTAGTTCATTTGAATATTCTATTCTATCATGGTTTTCTCTTAGAATACCTCCGGGGCTAATGAAACGATTTTTGTAAAGTTTAAATGTCTCAACTCCTCGGCGATCGGGCCAAAAACTCGACTTCCTTTCGGCTTTCTTTTTTGATCAATGATAACTGCAGCATTGTCATCATACCTTATTATCATACCGCTGTCGCGCTTGAGTTCTTTACGGGTACGTACAATTACCGCTCTGACCACTTCTGATTTTTTTAATGGCATATTTGGTATTGCTTCTTTGATCACAGCAACAATAACATCACCAATATAAGCATATCGACGGTTGCTAACTCCTATGATTCGAATACACATTAATTTTCGAGCCCCACTGTTGTCTGCTACATTCAAATAGGTTTGAGGTTGAATCATATTTTTTATTCAAAGGTCGAAAAAAAAAAAAAGAAATATTGTTTGTCCAAAACAAAAAAACCGATTTCGGCCAAGGATCTATTTTCTTGGATTCTATATTCCTATCCTGAAATGATGAATTGAGTGTGTATAGGCATTTTGGATGCTGCTATTGAACTAACCTTTTTGGCTCTATTTTCGGATACTCCGCTTATTTCATAAAGTATTGTGCCTGGTTTGACAACGGCTATCCAATATTCGGGGGATCCTTTCCCCGAACCCATACGTGTTTCTGCGGATTTTACCGTAACTGCTTTGTCGGGAAATATGCGTACCCATATTTTTCCACTACGACGTGCATTTCGTATCATTGCCCGGCGCCCTGCTTCTATTTGTCTTGGTGTGATCCAAGCGGGTTCAAGTGCCTGAAGAGCATATTTCCCGAAACAAATAGAATTACCTCGAGAAGATATTCCCTTCATTCTTCCTCTATGTTGTTTACGGAATCTGGTTCTTTGGGGGTTATAGTTGATGTTTCGTTCGCAATTCCATCTCTACTACAGAATCGGACATGAAAGTTTCTTCTCATCCGGCTCCTCGCTAATGAAAAAAGAAAAGGTAAATATCCAAATCGGACATGAAATTTTCTTCTCATCCGGTTCCTCGCTAATGAAAAAAGAAAAAGTAAATGTTGAAAGAGACAATATAAAAAAAAGAAATCAATCATCATATTAATCAAGATTGAAAGAAAAAAATGAAGGAAGGAGAAAAAGAGGTTTTCTTAGAAAAAATAGAGAGAATATCCAATTTCTCGATATTCTTTAATAAATTAATTAAGTTGTCTCGACGTCTATTTAATAATAGACTCAAAAAAGAAGGAGATTTTTATCGAATTCTTTTCTTATAGTTAGAATTCGAAAATCGAAACTTTCTTTTTCTCTTTTCTATTTTTTAGTTAAGTTATAATAAATCTTTCGTTTTTCTTTTACCGTATCAGATCACTTACATTCTAGCAATCCAAAAAAGGAACACTTTCGCGGGCGAATATTGATTCTTTTTTATCGATTTCAGTTCTCGAGTTAGCTAGTGACTTCTTAGAATAGATGAATCGGTCGCAGGTTCATTTCGCCATCCCACCCGATGAATTTTTAGGATTCTTTTTCAATCGAATCTTTTCTATTCACAGGTTACATCGTTCCCATCTCTTCTTGATTAATGCTTAGGTCTGAATTCTACAATGGAGCTCTTAATGCCATTTATTCTTGAGTCAACTTTCTTAGTCTTTATTGGCTCGAGGCTCTTCATTTTTTTATCTGAATGAAGAGATTCAGATCATTTCTCAATGAATCGGTATTAATGCTTTATTACACTTTTGAGGTGATTCGTAGACCTTACATGCTGGACTCCTATTTCATTAAGATCTTTTTTCTTTCTATCACCCCTTCCTTTATCCGCATCCCTCTCTATTTTGCTTTACAACTCCTAATCGGATTGAGATTTTTTTTTCCTTTGTTTATGCTAAAACGATTTCAGTTGCTGCAACGATAGGACCACCCTCTCTTGACTGTTTTTGTGGATCCAGATAATGCGAAGTGATGAGTTAGTTATGAGTTATATAGTTATTGGGAACTCTAACAAAAAACAACGAGTCACACACTAAGCATAGCGATTTTCTCAAAAAGGGGGTTGGATTTTTATTCACTCGTATCGAATTAAAATCGAATTCCAAAATTTCGATTCAAATTTATAGAATTAAAATGAATAAGTGAAATTTTTCTTTTTTTTTTGACTTTTCATTTTTTTTCTTTTTAATAGAATCGTTTTTATTTAATAGAATAGTATAATAGAAAAAATTTCTCATTTTTTGTTCCGTTCCATCCTTGAATTCAACGGAAAGACAAAAAGGGCTTATTCTTAATATTCCTCACCTAGAAATATCCAAATTTTTATACCTAATACCCCATAGATAGTTCGAACCGTATAGGCACAATAATCCATTTTAGCTCGAATGGTTTGTAGGGGAACCCTACCCTTTCTGATCCATCGGATACGTGCAATTTCTTTTCCGTCAATACGACCTGCGATTTGTATTTTAATTCCTTTTGTATCAGCTTCTTTGCTTAATCGAAAAGCCTCTTTCATTGCTTTTCGAAATGGGATTCTGTTCTTTAATTGGAGTGCTATAAATTCTGCAAGAATAGTGGAGTTTCCGTAAGGTTTTTTAATTCTTGTAATAGCAATGTTAAGTTTTCGGTTCACAAGATTTAAGTCTTTTTGTAGATTCATCCGTAGTTCTTCAATTCCTCGTGTTCCATCTTCCATTAATGGTTTTGAGAATCCCATATAGATTCTGATCTGAATTAGATCCGTTTTTTTTTGAATTTCTATACGTGCAATTCCCTTGACATAGGAAGAATCTTTGATTTTTTTTTGTACATAATTCGTGATACAATTGCGTATTTTTTGATCTTCTTGTAGACCTTCAGAATAATTTTTTGGTTGTGCAAACCAAAGAGAATAATGATCTTGGGTTGTCCCAAGTCTGAAACCAAGTGGATTTATTTTTTGTCCCATATTACCCCATCATCCTTGAACTTCTCGCTCATCTTTCGTTTTTGTATGTATAAATTTTGCATATTTGTTCGAATATTTAATCTAACAGTTATATGGCAAGTCGATCTTTTTATCGGACAACTACGCCCTCGAGCTCGAGGTTTTGATTTTTTTTTGATAGTTCCCTTGTTGACTTCAACTTGACTAATGATTAAATCCGCTTTGTTGTAAGCCTTATTGTGACTGGCATTGGCTGCTGCGGAAGAAATCAATTTCAATATGGGATAACATGCTCGATAAGGCATGAATTCGAGTAGAATAAGTGCTTCCTCATAAGAACGCCCACGGATTTGATCAACGACCCTTCGCGCTTTGTGAGCAGACATAGGGATATCGTGATCGGAAGCAGATACTTCACCATATGTTTTCTTTTTTCTTTTTTTTGTTTTTTTTATCATAAATTTGACCTATCACTGATTCAGTATAAATATCCATATTTCTTAACGACGAGATCTCTTATCCTTTTTTGCATGTTTCTCGAAATTTCGGGTCGGTGCAAATTCCCCCAATTTGTGGCCTACCATATAACCCCTTATATAAAGAGGCAAATGTTCTTTTCCATTGTGGACAGCAATAGTATGTCCAATCATTGGAGGTATAATTGTAGATGCTCGGGACCAAGTTACTATTATTTCTTTTTCTTCCTTTGTGTTAAGCTTATCGATTTTTCTTAATAAATGATTCGCTACAAAAGGATTTTTTTTTAGTGAACGCGGCACAGTTAATTACTCTTTTTTTTTGTAAATACGAAGAAACTTTTTCTATTTTCTCTCCTATTTGCTACGGCGACGAATGATCAAACTATCACTATATTTATTCCTTTTTCGAGTTCTTCTTCCAAGTGCAGCATAACCCCAAGGTGTTGTGGGTTTTTTTCTCCCAATTGGGGCTTTCCCTTCACCACCCCCATGGGGATGGTCTACGGGGTTCATAACGACTCCTCTTACTACAGGACGTTTACCTAGCCAACGCTTAGATCCGGCTCTACCCAATTTTTTCTGGTTCACTCCAACATTCCCCACTTGCCCGATCGTTGCTGAGCAGTTTTGGGATATCAAACGGAGCTCCCCCGAAGGTAATCTGACTGTGGCCGATTTCCCATCTTTTGCAATCAGTTTCGATACTGCACCTGCTGCTCTAGCTAATTGTCCACCCTTTCCAACTGTGATTTCTATGTTATGCATGGCTGTGCCTAAGGGCATATCAGCCAAAAGTAGGGCATTTCCCATTTTTATAGGAACTTCTGTACCAGAAAGAACGGTATCTCCAATTATAGCCCCTCTGGGATGTAAAATATATCTCTTCTCACCATCCCCATAGTGTATTAGACAAATGTATGCGTTTCGATTAGGGTCGTATTCTATGGTTACGATTCTACCATATATGTTTTTTTCATTCCGTCGAAAATCGATTTTACGGTATAGACGCTTGTGACCTCCCCCCCTATGCCTTGCGGTAATGATTCCTCTGGCATTACGACCTTTCCCACAACGACGCTGCCCATAGATCAATTTGTTTCGTGGATTGGATTTCACTTGACTGTCTACGGCTCCATTGCGCGTGCTCGGGGTAGAAGTTTTGGATAAAGGTATTGCCATGCTATTTATTTTCTTTTCTTTCGACTTTTTAAGAGGTGAAGTAGAGTAACCCGGTTGAAGCGTAATGATTTTCTTTTCTTTCCAAGAGGTGAAATTGAAATAGAGTAACCCGGTTGAAGCGTAATGATTATACGTCTGTAATGCATTGTATGTCCCATTATAGGTCCCATTCTTCTACGCTTTCTCGGGAGTCGATGACTATTCATAGCTATTACCTTGACACCAAAGAAAAGTTCGGCCCAATGCTTTATTTCTGTTTTAGTTAATCCTGATTCGACATTAAAAGTATATTGATTTTTCTGCACTAACCGAGAACTTTTTTCTGTAACAATTGCGTTTTTAATTGTATCCATAAATCTCTTCCCTATGAGTTCTAGTCTCAATAAGAATGCTAGTTCTGACTCTTTCTATCTTATGATATGAATATACCGCGCCAATTCCTTATGTATGATTGTATGTATGATGAGATTTCATTGATACAGAGCCAATTCCAACAGACTTAGCCTTATTTTCTTTTTTATTAGAGGTCCCATCGGCATGCATCCAGTAGGAATTGAACCTACGAATTCGCCAATTATGAGTTGGGCGCTTTAACCATTCAGCCATGGATGCTTAGGGGGTATCCTCATACATGGTGAATAAGCAAATTCCGATTGAAATGAAATTTTGAGTATAAAATCAATACAATTTAGATTAGACGGATTTTTTCAATTCTTTTTCGAAAATCAGGCATGTCATCAACTTTCATTTTCCACGTGTATAAACAAAAAAAAAATCAAAGATGAAGAGAAGAATTCCCCAGTTAAACAATTCTATTACAAGAAAAGAGAAACTATAGAAAAAACTATGACTAGTTAAAGAAAACCTTTACCTCTCCCAATAATCGAATCCAAATTATGGAAGATTCACATTTTTAGAATTCAATAGAATAATTGAATATAAAAATGGAAAAGGCTATTCTAAAAAAGCCGCTATGGTGAAATGGTAGACACGACGCTCTTAGGAAGCGCTGCGAGAGCATCTCGGTTCGAGTCCGAGTGGCGGCATGGGATCGTAAAAAAAATGGAATATCCAAAAAAGAAAAAAATCGAATTCATTTTTCATTTTCTTTTCCGAATTTAAAACGGAAGGACTTTCTTTATGATATTCTCAACTTTCGAACATATTTTAACTCATATTTCCTTTTCGATCGTTTTAATTGCAATTACAATTTCTTTGGTAACTTTTTTAATAAATAAACGAGTACAACTCTCCGATTCCTTCAAAAAAGGAATGAGAATCGCTTTTTTATGTATAACCGGATTATTAGTCACTCGTTGGATTTATTCGAGACATTTCCCATTAAGCGATTTATATGAATCATTCATTTTCCTTTCGTGGAGTTTCTACATTATCCATATTATTCCATTTTTCAAGTCATATTCCAATTTATTAAGTACAATTACCGAACCAAGCGTTATTTTTATGCAAGGATTTGCTACTTCAGGCCTTTTACAGCAACGCACACTAACCGTATTAGTACCCGCTCTCCAATCTCAGTGGCTAATGATGCATGTAAGTATGATGGTAATGGGTTATGCAGCTCTTTTATGTGGATCATTATTATCAGTAGCACTTCTAGTCATTCAAACTAAGCTAAGTTTCTTTTTTCAAAGAAAGGGTTTTTTAAAGGAATTCTTTCTCTTCGGTGAGATTCAATACATGAATGAAAAAAAAAAAAAAAAATTAACAAAAACTGTTAAGAATTATTATAGGTACCAGTTTAGTCAACAACTCGATTATTGGAGTTACCGTCTTATTAGCCTAGGATTTCTCTTTTTAACTATAGGCATTCTTTCGGGAGCTGTCTGGGCTAATGAGGCATGGGGATCATATTGGAATTGGGACCCAAAAGAAACATGGGCGTTTATTACTTGGACCATATTCGCCATTTATTTACATATTCGAACAAATCCAAATTGGCAAAGTGAAAATTCAGCAATTGTCTCTTCGATAGGCTTTCTTATGATTTGGATATGCTATTTTGGGGTCAATTTGTTAGGAATAGGGTTACATAGTTATGGCTCATTTCCATTAACACCGAATTGAATTGACAAAAAAAAGACCCAACGAATCCAAATATAGATAACACACAGTAATAGTACTTATCCATATAATATATAGAACTAATAAGATATAAATTCGAAGTAAACTTCGTCAGCCCAGAACCATTTGAATCATTATACTACTTGATTCAAATGGTTCTCACAAAAGTCAAACGGTTCTAAATTAAATGCATTTTTTACGTAATGAAAAGAAGGAGTTTTTTTTTTTTATTAAAAACCTAACTCATAATTAAGAATATCCAAATTTGAAAATAAGATAGAATGACTTCTGCCTTCTGAACCGATAACAAGAAAATCAAATACAGATAAATCCTAATATCTATTACTGGTAGTAAGATAGAGATCAAAAAAATTATTCTCTGGGCCGCGAACAGAATCCACTAAATTCTCATTTTGAATCTTAAATGACCTATCGCCATAGGACATTTTAGCGTCAGACATATCTAATCGATAAATAAATGAATAAATAAGAGTTAGTCGGATTTCAATTGCCATTCAAAAACAAATTCATCTTTTTGGCATTCCAAAAAATTTGGACTACTAATTATTCTGAAAAAAGAACTCATGCCCGGTAAGGAAAGGGATGTATCGAAACCGAGGAACGGAAATTTATCGGGAATTGAGATAGTTATTCGGCATATTTTGTCAAGATAAACAAGACGTATCTTTTCAGAAATAATTCCTACTAAAAAAAAAAATTGATTCAAGTCCCATTTTTTGGAATGGATCATCAATAACCTAGACCCATGCTGCGAGTTGTTTCATGCCATAAATAAACTCGAACACTCAAAAAATCTGTTGGACAGGCGGATTCACATCTCTTACAACCAACACAATCCTCTGTTCTTGGAGCAGAAGCTATTTGCTTAGCTTTACATCCGGACCAAGGGATCATTTCTAATACATCTGTGGGGCAGGCTCGTACACATTGAGTACAGCCAATACATGTATCATAAATCTTTACTGAATGTGACATTAGAGCTATCAATTCTTTTGAACTTCATGAATTTTCGATCTAGTATGTCTAGTAATAATCAATTTGGAAATGAATTCTATATTCAAAGAATTCAAAGGCTAGACGAATCAATGATTTACCAGAATTTTTCGAATCAACCGATTTCTGGAGTGATTTAGAAAAGAGGGCCGAATTTGAGTTTTTACGTAAAAAAAATGCATCGGTGACTCTAAATAATAGAAAATTTTACAAAATTCAGATTAACTGCATTAAAATGAAATAAGAGTTCAAGACATAAATCGAACAAAATTTGGACTAATCTCTCGAAGAAAAAATAGTTACTAAAAACGACTACTTGATTTTGAGCACCATCGACAAACTCCTTATCAATCTCGATTCATTTCAATAATAAGAAGAATTCAAAGAATTTGATTGGCTACAATATAACAAATTGGAATAGAAGAAAAATCGAATAGATTGGACTAAATCATATCCATTCTATTCGATTTAAATGGAAATAGATAAGAATGAGGTTTGATTTGGATTAATCATTTTTAAGATTTATTATTCCATTTTAACGAACCCCATCAATTGCATCTAGCAAAGCAAGAAAAAACCCGTTGATAAATGAATTCCAATTGGGTGACTATTAGACTTTTATTTATCAAATCTTGTTTGAAAATTCGGATCTTCGAGTCCAAAGAATTCCGTATCACGGCATACTCAGAATATCAGCGATTAATGAAAAAAACTTGTACAAACTAAAGCAGTAACCCACCACACCGAGAGTTAAAAGATCCAAATCTTTCTCATATTTTGCCCTATTCATGAACAATCCAGCAAATAGGATTAAAGCATTTGTTGCCCCTACGTAAATAAGGAATTGTGCAAAAGCTAAAAAATGATAAGTTACTAGAGTGTCAAATAAAAGTTATACAAGGAAGAACCGATCTCAATGAAAAATCAAAAAATTATGGATTGATAAATAATACCATTCTTAGACCTATTAATCGATTCGATTAAAATTCAAATTTTTTAAAAAGCGTTTTTTGGTCCAAGCAAATCTATTCTGTGTAAACTATGAAAAAAAGATGATAGGTTACCCGGGGCTCGAATTCGGAACTCGTCAATTAAAAGCCGAGTACTCTACCCTTGGGTTAGCACTACATGAAAAAAATTCCATTTTAAGTTATTTTGGTTTTGTTTCATCTGAAGGGGCTTGAAGAATTTCAAACGGGGCGGGATACTCAAGTCCAATCCCTTGTTGTACTCGTTCTCTTTTTAACCACATCATTACTAGTACACTCCAGTACTTATTGCAATTCCCAAGAAAAGAGTCTTGATCAAGAGTATTGGTCCTGATAAACTCCAACTTTTTATTGCCTTTTCTATGTCAAAAATTCCTATCCACCGATTCTGAAAAATACGATTTCATTAGGGAATAAGCTTTTAATAATCAGCAATTCTTCTTAAAAAAAAAATGGAACTCTTCCACTTACACTTAAGGTCTTTTTAGTTCTCGAATATTCAATCGACTGATTAATTCTTCAGAACGTACTTTCTTTTTTTTTGATAAATAAGCCAATAGTCGTTGACGTTTTCCCACAATTTTCCGTAGACCTCTCCGCGATGAATAGTCTGTTTTGTGTAATTTCAAATGTGAGGTAAGCGTCTGTATCCTATTGGTAAAAAAGAATACTTGAAATTCAATAGACCCCCTTTTTTCTTGAGAAATTGTTGAAATTAATGAATTTTTGGGTTTTGGCATAAAAATTTCTTATACTTTTTCTTTTTTTAATTAAAAAAAGATTCATTTTATGATCAGTAAGAATAATGTGAGCTTTTTTATTCCCTATACCTATATACCTAAATAAACTAAGGAAATTTTTCTTTCTTATTTGATTGATTCATTTTTTGATAAATTCAAAAAATGAATCAATCAAATCAATTTCAATTGGATTCAACCAATCGTGGATACATCCGTATCCTTAACATACTAAAACGGCTACCATTCGCAGTATCAAACCAATAACGATTCATACAAGCCAAATCTTCTAATCGATAATATGGCCAAAGAAACTGTTTTAATTGAATTACTTTATCAAGATCAAGACACTGGCTTTCGCCGAAAAAGTGACTACAGTTTTTGATTTGGACCTTGTTCCTATTACAAAATTTTTCATTTTTTTCTGTATCCTTACCCCTTCTTGAATTGAAACAAATTAGAATTCTTAATTCTCTACGACGTCTAGGTGATAAAATATTTTCAGGAGAAACCAAATCATAATGATTTTTTTTGAAATTTTTCATCATTTGTTGATATCTTGGAAACATTTCATTAAGGTTTTTCTTATCCAAAGTTTTTTTATTCTTCTTATCCAAAAATTTTTGATATTGATTATGTCGGTTTTTACTCTTAGGAACCAACGATAGGATTTGATACATAATCAATTTTCCATTATCTATTATAGGCATACGGCATGGTTCAATAACAAATATACCCTTTGGCAGAAGATCGGCAGCATCCTCAAGGCATGGAAGCTTTTTCCTTGCCTGAAGACTGCTATCATTCTCAACGGCTGGAGTCGACTCATTATTCTTTTCCTGAAGACTGCTATCATTCTCAACGGCTCGAGTCGACTCATTATTCTTTGCCTGAAGACTGCTATCATTCTCAACGGCTCGAGTCGACTCATTATTCTTTGCCTGAAGACTGCTATCATTCTCAACGGCTCGAGTCGACTCATTATTCTTTGCCTGAAGACTGCTATCATTCTCAACGGCTAAAGATTCCTCTTCCTCTTCCTCTTCCTCCAAGTGAAAATCCATAGTCGACTCATTATTCTTTTCCTGAAGACTGCTATCATTCTCAACGGCTAAAGATTCCTCTTCCTCTTCCTCCAAGTGAAAATCCATAGTCGACTCATTATTCTTTTCCTGAAGACTGCTATCATTCTCAACGGCTAAAGATTCCTCTTCCTCTTCCTCCAAGTGAAAATCCATAGTCGACTCATTATTCTTTTCCTGAAGACTGCTATCATTCTCAACGGCTAAAGTCGACTCATTTTTCTTTGCCTGAAGACTGCTATCATTCTTAACGGCTAAAGATTTCTCTTCCTTTTTCTCTTCCTTTTTCATTTCCTTTTTCATTTCCTTTTCCCTTATATTCGTATTAAAATCGATTAGTGTAGCCAGAATCAGTTGTTCAATTTTTAGCATGTCTAGAATAGAGTTTCTTTTCTTTTTCTTGTCTGATTTAACTAGGAAAGCTGCTGTCTTGATATCATACACTAGGTCATCATTCAGAGAATGAAAATAGTCTTCAACTTCATAAATATTTTCTAAGCTACATTGAAAATTCAAAAATTTACTTTTCACGTCGTTAATTTTTTCCTTATTTATTAATTCTATATTTTCTTTTTTCTTTTCTTCTTCATTTTCTTCTTCATTTTCTTCTTCATTTTCTTTTTTCTTTTTTTCTTTCTTTTTTTTTTTCTTTCTAAATTTTTCATTTTCTTCTTCATTTTCTTCTTCATTATAATTAGACAAATCAATATAGCTAATTCCAGCTAGATCGTTTTTTATTTCGTTTTGTCTTTCTTTTTCCCCTTGATTTCTTTCTTTTTCCCCTTGATTTCTTTCTTTTTCCCCTTGATTTCTTTCTTTTTCCCCTTGATTTCTTTCTTTTTCCCCTTGATTTCTTTCTTTTTCCCCTTGATTTCTTTCTTTTTTCCGATTTAGTTCTTTTTTCCGATTTAGTTCTTTTTCCCCTTGATTTCTTTCTTTTTCCCCTTGATTTCTTTCTTTTTCCCCTTGATTTCTTTCTTTTTTTTCGCCTAGAATCATATTTTCAAAGAGGAAATCCTTTTGTATAAACCGCGTTTTTTTATATGTATAAGAATCAAATACAAATTCTGGAAAGAACCATAATTGAAGATTCGAGTTTTTACCATTTAATATTTTTTCGGTCATTTCCAACCAATCATAAGTTCTTTTTTTCATTTTCATTTGATGTTTTGGTAAATCAAAACTGATAATTCCAAAATTCGCAAATTTTCGATCTGCATCTTTACCTCCACCTATAATCTCAGCTTTTCCTATTCCTAGGGAATTGGGGAGAGCGAAAGGCTCGCATAAATCAATAGATTTTGGTTTTCTTGTTTTGTAATAATTATAAAGAAAATAGAATAAATCTTGGTTCTTAGTTAGTGAACTAGAAGTATATGAGTCCTTTTTTTCGTCATAATAGATCGATTTCGATGCTAAAAGATCATATCTATTGGTTTTCTGAAACTTTTCATTTTGATTTTCTAATAATAATACGTAGTTTTCAGAATGTTTTTCTTTTTTGTAATGAATTAATCGGTCTTTTTTATACGAAACCCCTTTGCTTAATTGTGAATTTTGAACCTTATAATGTTGAGTAAGGCTATTGCGCCATTTTTGTGGTGCTAATATAGACCATTCGAACGAAGATAAATTGTGTTGATAGTGACTTTTTAACCAATTTTTCCATTGCTGAGCTATAGAATTCGGAAATTTCTTATCTTTTAATTGGGGCTGAATTATTCCTTTATTTCGAAAATAATCTTTTATTTCTTTTTTAAGAAAGAAAGATCTTCCTTGTCTTTGAAAACTTTTTTTGATTTTTTTATCATTATTAAGAACAAAAAAGGTTCCATGAGATTGAAAGACAGATTTTAACTTATAAAAATTAGGAACCTCAGTTTGTGATAATTTGTAAAAAACATAGGCTTGCGATAAGAAGGAAAAATCAAAAAAAATCTTCGAATTCTGAGTACTTTGACTTTTTTTTTTTAATTTATGAAGTTCCGTAAAAAAAAAAAGTGACTCTTTTATCTTCCAAATAAATTGAATTGTCTTTTTCTTTCTTTCATTAATTCTTGCTTTTTCTTGAGTGATTTTTTTAAGTCTTTCGATATTTTCTATATATTTTTTTTTAAGTCTTTCGATATTTTCTATATATTTTTTTTTAAGTCTTTCGATATTTTCTATATATTTATCATAAATGTATGTGTATCCATCAATCATTTTTTTTTGTAATTCATGAAAAGCTTGTGCATTGATCTGAATAGGACTTTTGATATATTTTTTTTTAAGTCTTTCGATATTTTCTATATATTTTTTTTTAAGTCTTTCGATATTTTGGATATATTTTTTTTGGATATATTTTTTTTTAAGTCTTTCGATATTTTGGATATATTTTTTTTTAAGTCTTTCGATATTCAAAAAATATTTATCATAAATGTATGTGTATCCATCAATCATTTTTTTTTGTAATTCATGAAAAGCTTGTGCATTGATCTGAATAGGACTTTCGATATATTTTTTTTGAAGTCTTTCGATCTTTTCGATATATATATTTTGAAGTCTTTCGATCTTAATACGATTTTTGCTATAGAAAGATATAAATTTCTTTATCCTTTCTATCAAAAACTGAAGAAGATAATGTGATTTACGTATTAATCGAGCACCCCTTCTTTTTATATTTAGCTTGATACTTTGAGTTCGAACTTTGATTTTCTTCTCGGTTAACATTTCTTCTATTTCATTTCTGATTGTCTTTGCCTTATCAGTCAGATTCTTGAATCGATTTTCTCTCAGCTCAACGAATCGATTTTTTTGAATTCCTTGATTTTCTCTCAATTCAATTTCTGCATTTTCTTCAACGCCTTGATTTTCTCTCAATTCAATTTCTACATTTTCTACAAAACCCATAATTTTTTGTGACAGGATTTGATATCCATATATTTGACTATTTGCTATTTTATTTAGTTTTTGTATTAATATTTTTATAAATGTAAAGTTATCGATAATCCATTTTTTGATTTTCTTGGAGAGGTTTGGAAACGATTTGATTCTTCCTTTTAAAAATCCAACCCATTGCTTTCTAATTCTTTTTTTAAGTTCCTTAAAAATGGGTCTAAATAGGGAAGGTCGTTCTCTAACACGTGGACCATAAGGCAGATAAGTTTCCATCCCCAAAACTGTTAAAAAACAAAAATCATCTTTTGGATCTTTGTCTTCCAAATTCAAATTTGTTTTATCGTGCCAAGGTTTCAGACGGAAAGGAAATAGTATCTTTATATGCATACCTTGCCAATTCCACGATTTTGGCAAACCCCTTTCTGAATATTCAAAACCCGAACGATTGCATCGAATATGTATTTCTCTAGCCAAATCCTTTTTATCTTCAGACAATTCAGAAGATTGGCCTAATAATCTACGAATAACATCTTTGATTCTTATTAATAATGGTAGGTATAAATATCTTCTAAGATAAGACTGGATTAGTAAAACGGGACTCCTCAACGGATGAATAGGAAAAACGATATCCGACCCTTTTCGGCGTTCTCGTGCTCGGTCCTCATAGACTGACTTTTGGGCATCGAATTCCATTTCTATCTCGTTTTGTATCTGTTCATTCATTTCCCCTTCTTTTCTTTCCTTCTCTTCTCTTTCCTTCTCTTCTCTTTCCTCCTCTTCGCTTTCCCTTTCTTCTCTTTCCTTCTCTTCTCTTTCCTCCTCTTCGCTTTCCCTTTCTTCTCTTTCCTTCTCTTCTCTTTCCTTCTCTTCTCTTTCCTGCTCTTCGCTTTCCTGCTCTTCGCTTTTCTTTTCTTTTTTTTCCTGTTCTGTATAATTTCCAATTGGAAATTGATTCTTTATAAATTTAGGTTCTATTTGTTTTCGATAACGAGAAAAAAAATCTTCACAGTACGATCTAATTTGATAATACCAGGACCATGTCTTGTTTCTAAAAAGAGGGGACTGAGGAGATACTTGATACACATCAAAAAGATTGACTTTCCGTTTTTGAAAACGCATAGTCCAGTGTATTAGTCCTCCACGATAATTCTTTAATACCGAAAAATATACTAAAGCCGCCTGCGGTACTGCAGTATATTGACCGATACCCAAGACGCTAAACAGATCATTTTCGGGATTCGCATTATAATATAATATAGTAAAAAATTTCCTTGAGCGAATCTCACGTATCACGGTTCTATCTCTGAAAGAATTTTGGTCTAGTTGTTCGACATGATCATATAAAGTGTACTTCCATTTCAAGATTTCTTTCGCCATTTCTTTTTTTTTTTTAAAAAAAGGACTAGTCGATTGAGTCTTAGTGAAAGGTGATTCGTCTCTTCTTATTACGGGTACACGATGCGGCCCCTTCAACAGAGGATCATTTTCTTTTTCGAAGTATATTTTCCGAAATTCGGTTTCTTCTTCCACACTTTGGCCTAATTCGGTTTCTTCTTCCACACTTTGGCCTAATTCGGTTTCTTCTTCCACACTTTGGCCTAATTCGGTTTCTTCTTCCACACTTTGGCCTAATTCGGTTTCTTCTTCCACACTTTGGCCTAATTCGGTTTCTTCTTCCACACTTTGGCCTAAGCGGGTTTTTTTTTCTAGTACATTAAAATTCAAATAAAGAAATTTCTTGTCTAGGTTTAGGGCTTCAATTCGATTTATAAATTCCTCTCTTAGTCTATTTTTTTTTTCTTCATTGGTAGAAATCCAAGAATCATAACTATTCAGTTCATCACAGTTCAAATTTTTTATCGTATCAAAGGTTGCTTGTATTATTTTCCAGAAAATGGAAAAACTGCGTGGATATGTAAATGAAAGTCTTTGTTTTCCGTCATTTTTACATGGATAAAAAAAATATTGTGACGTTTCATTTCTGACAGCACGACCCCCCCTTTTTTTCTTGTTTATATATCGAATTGGACGATAACATTGGTAAATGTCATAAAGATGATATGTCGTCAGAATTTCTTCCTCAAGGGAGAATTCTTCTTCGGTCTTATCTTTTTTTTCTTTATTCTCATCTTCGTCATCCTCATCTAAATCTAATTCATCTTCATCCTTGGCAGGGAGTCCGCTAAGTATCCTACGTTTTTTTCTTTTTTCGTCCAGTCTTTTTTGTTTTTTTTTCGATTTGTACAGTGAGCTAGTCAAAATGGGTATTGGCGTTTTCACTAAAATTTGTGCGACTAAAACGAATAATAGCAAAGAAAAAATTGTGTCAGGCACCGCAAGAGTATACTTAACTTCTCCCACAATATACCTAAAATCTCTTCTAAAATAGTTCCATTCTTTCATAAGCGACTTATTTGATTTAATCAGTGTAATAGGTCGAATAAGAAAATGTTTCCATATCCAGACTAATACTAATTTCATGATCCCTAAAAATGGATCGATATGAGTTCTTAATTCTGACCCAAGATATCTATACTTTAACTCTGACGCAAGATTCCCCAGGTGTGATTCAACAAGATTCCTAAGGTGTAAGTCAATAAGTGAGGTACATAGAATAAAATCGAATTTGGTTTTCCTTTTCCGCATTCGGTTTAATAGGGATTCCAGACATTTTACCACAACAACCTGGCCGATTAACCAACCAAAAAAATTACTTATTATAAATAAAACCTTGTCGTTGTTGTTGCATCGAAAGTGATAAATATTGACTAATCTGAATAAGGTAGAATTGGGGTAAACGCAATAGTTGAAGAATTGAAAAAAAAGATTATCCCAGAATATAGAGTAAAGGGTGCATTTATACATTACCATGAAATATAAAATGCTTCGCCGCTTAACTCTTGGAATATTTCTTTTAGGGTCCTCCAGAAAAAAACGAAAGTTATGAAATAAACGAAGCATCAAATAAGGAATAACTAGAAGAGTTATCAAATGAGGTCTACCTAATACTAGATGCAGAGGTCCATAATAGGAAGATATGCGCATTATGAGTTGTCCCGCAACAACCCCGTTTAGTGCTGCGGATTTTTTTTCAATTCCTTTTTCCCTAACTTGTGCTCGGAAAAGTAGTAAATAAGAGGGGCTTAGGGATATTACAGTAAGAAATCCAAAATACATACCGAAGAAAACGATGCGAAAGGATAATCGATTGATTACTAGAAATAGAAAATTCATTTTTTTTACCTCCTTCTTTGTATAGGTTAAATTCTAGTTTCAAATTGGGTTCTTCTTTTTGTTCAACACCCCTCAGTCTCGGGGGTACCTCGTCCGGTAGAAGATTACCTCGTAGGTAAAGGTGCTGCTAAGCGAAACGGAACAGAAGGATCTTATCAACGCCCGAGAAATGAGAATTCGTATCTTCGGGTTTTCGAACGAAAAGATAAAAAAATGGAGAGAGAACAGAAAAAGCAAGAATGGAAAGAGAAAGCAAAGAGATAGAAAACCTTGTTTTTTTGATAGAGATTTTTTCATGTATTTTTTTTCTCGTCAAGATGAATATTCCATGATCGAAGACCATAGCTATCTCTCTAAAATTGGAATCGACTCGATTGATATTGCTTATTAAGTTTAGTAATATTCCATTTCGAACCCATGGGATGGGTCCCCTTTCGTTGTGATGATAAAGAACCTACTTAACTCAGCGGTTAGAGTATTGCTTTCATACGGCAAGAGTGATTGGTTCAAATCCAATAGTAGGTACAGGTAGTAGGTCGAACTTACTAGATACCAGAGTCAATGGGTATTTAATAAGTTCGACCTACTCAGCCCTTTTTAATTGATTTGAATTGAATTGAATACTATTCCATTCAAAAAACGAAAAGGTCCGAAATTTGGAAAAAAACAAGTGTTTCCACGACTCTACCACCCGGTCAATTCTGTTCCACTTAATCCCTTCTTTCATGGCCACATATCTTTACGGTTAAAGATAAAGAGTGGGAAATCTTTCTCCTCTTACATGAATCCAATTTTCATTTCATCCGGGAAAAGCCATCTTTTTCTCAACAATGTCTTTGTCATTTGATCCAATAGCCTTTCGTTAGATAGGAAGAGATTTGATAAATACTGATAACTCTCGGATAGAGTATTAGAACGGAAAGATCCATTAGATAATGAACGATTGGTTCTAAGCCATCTCTTGCGATTAAGCAACCATTCGATGTGCTTTTCTTGCCACTTCGGCCAGTCTTTAGTTGGACATTGAAGTGGAGGTGTAGTAGAATCCCTTGCCCTTGGGGATGTCGGATTTTGGGAAGTCATAATCCCCTCTGACAGCTCGTCCTCTGCACAGAAGTCTCGATGTGAAAATACAGAGACAGAGGGGTCGAATAGGAAAAGGAATGGATCTGGATCCGGAGGGTACCAAAGAAATTTCTTTCTTCGAAAAAAGCCTTGTTCTTTGGAATATCTATCTTGTATCTGGAACTGCACGAACTCCCAATCATTCTCTTCAGGCTCATCCTCTTCAGGCTCATCCTCTTCATAAATCTCTTCATCATAAGCGGTCTGCCTGCCCCGAAATGACCTGGCCAATCCATTGGTCCTTTCCATTTGCAATAGAAGGTCCAAGGGGCCCCATATTCTAGGAGCCCAAGCTATGGAATGTAATCGAGACTCATCTCGACCGAGTTCCTTTTCGTCAAAGTGGTTTTCATAGAGAAAAAATCCATATAGAATAGAAAAAAATCCATTTTGCATCATATCTAAGGGATTCCTTGGTTCGGGCCGAAAAAGCAATGTCACTCGATCATTATCAAACTGACTGCAATCTTTTTCCGCCCGTGAGGATCCCACCAGAGCGCCTTCTAATTCTAATAGGCCGTGAACTAGATCAGAATCATTCTCAACGGGTTCAAAAGAAGTGATCCGCTTTTTTTCATCGGGTCCGGATAGAGACCAAAGATCTTGAGCGACCGATCCGGCAGAACAACTCAAAAGATAAAGAAGTATCGTTAATTTCTTCATGCTCGTTCCAAGTTCGAAATACCATTTGTACAGATAAGAATACCCCTCGATACATGATTCTTTCTTCATATAGACAGATATAATCGGATCTATAGGGCAATTCTGACTTAGAAGTACATTTTGTGCAATGGCCCTTCCTATCTGATAGAAAAGGATCCCATGATCCTGAATCGATCTTACCAGGGATCGCAACTCCCAAGTTTTTCTATGAAGAGCGAATCGAATTGTATTCGTGTCTATAATTGATTTCTTCTGTGTAATACTAATCGATAGGACCTCATTGGTAAGTCCTAGAAGATCTCGTGGATCGTAACCCATGTTTATGGGCCCAAATCCATTCGTACGGAACATTTGCTTTTCCAAGTGAAATCCCCTAGTATATGAAAGAGTGAAAAAGTGCTTTCCTTGTTGTGGAATAGAAAGCCGTCGTATCTTAATGCATGTATTTAATTTCTTCAGATCGAGTAGAGCGGGATCCACGCGTTGGGGAATATGAGTCGAAGCAATAACAAGAATATCTCGAGTGGGCCCTCTTTTAGAATCCACGGATC